TTTTCTTTTTGAAAAGACGTGAATTGACTTCTTTGAAGTAATGAGACTCTTCAAATGCAAATTGGAATATTCGTGGAAAATGAATCGCAACAAATGCAAAGAAGGAACATCTTTGATCCAACATTGAAGCATTTGAACCAAAATTTCCATATGGATGGGATGGGGTATTAGTAAATCTGACACAATATTTAAATGTGAGAATTTATCCTCTAAAAAAGGGAATATTGAATGAATAGATCGTAAATTCTGAGATTTTGGTCTTTTTTTTTCTTCAAGAGAAGATACTAATCGCGACAAGAATGGAATTTCCAGAATGACTCCAAAACCTTCTGATAGTATTTGAGAAGAAAAAGAATACTTCTGTTGATACATTCGAGTAATAAAACGTTTCACAAGTACTAAACTGGATTTATTGTCATAACCAACAATTTCCGCGGGTTCGTAAAAAAGAAAACTATTGAAACTATGATCATGAGCAAGTGAGTAAATATACTCCTGAAGGAGTAGTGGATATAGGAAGTTTTGTCGCCGAAATGTAGATTTTTTCAATCTAAATATCCTTGGAATTCTGCCATTTACATACATTTTTACTGGAACCAAAAAAGGGCGGCACTTCTTGTGTTATGAAAGAATACATAGTGCAATATGGTCAGAACGGCGTATGTGTATATTTTATGTAGTAGAATCTTACTATGCTGTTACTTTATATATTTTCTATATTTTCTATTTTTTTTTTTTTTATTTTGTACTCTATATAATAATTTTATAAAAATCTCTTATTCTTTTACTATTGTACTATATACTGTACTGTATACTGTACTGTAATAGTACAGTAATTTAAATCATGTAATAGTAATCTAAGAAGTAAAATATTCTATAAAAGTAAGAACAAATAAAGAATATATACCCCGGAAACAGAGAGTCCAATCTACAGATCTCTTTCCTTTCTATCAATTTGGTTTTCTTTAAAATAAATAAAGAAAAGAATCATAAGAAAAAGGGGTAAAAATCTTTTATTTTTGCAACCCAATCACTCTTTTGACTTTGGAAATTTTTTTTTTATCACTATACTATTTCTTCTGCACATCCGTCTCCCATCCATAATAAAGAATAATTAGGATTCATTAAAAAAGAATCAACGGTCTACTCACAATTCACAATAGAACCTTTTCCCACATCAGGCACTAATCTATTTTTAACGTCTAATTAGTAATTTGATCGGGCAATCATTCAAATTAAGAAGATAAGCTCGTTACTTTTTTATCTTACTCAAATTAAAGCCATAAGGCTCTATCCATTTATTCACTAGACCTGCCTATAAAATATTTTACTAAACTTTAAAATTTTTCTAAAAATCACAAATTATAATTTTGCATTTTTTCTATTCTTTTTACGACATGCTTTTGTTTCCATTCATTACCTTTCTGGATCAGTCGCGGTCTTATAAACTCTGCCAATAGTCTAGACGAATTTTTTCATCAAAATGTGTAAAAGATCTTAGTCGCACTTAAAAGCCGAGTACTCTACCGTTGAGTTAGCAACCCGGATCAATATGAAGTGTAGATATGATCAAAATAAAAAAAAGAATGGAACTTCGCTGCACAACTACGTCAAAACATAAAAATATCAAGCGGATAAGGTTTTAAAAACAAGAGATTCAAAATAGAATTGGAAAATGGAAAAACCACTTAGATCCTCCTAAAGTGAAAGAAAAATCAATAGAGAGTGGGGATCAAAAGATCTATATGGATCTACGATCAAATTCTATTTGTTTGAGACGCCATTGTCAATATTAATGTACTTTTTAGGAAACAAATTTCAAGAAATTCTAGAGAATTATGAGCGAAAAAAGAAGAAAGGTACAATACAAATATGACCCCCCTTTTTGGGGGGGGTTACGCAACAATAAAAAAGAAAAAGAATAAGATAAGATAGATACTAGTTAGCCTACCATTTTTTCTTGAGGACTTTTTCTTTTTTTTTTCAAAATCAACTAAGAGTTCTTTCTTGAAAGAATTCTGCCTTCCTTAAAATATCATGAACAGTTCCTGTGGGTTGAGCACCCTTTTCAAGGAAATAGGAAATAGCCGGAGCATTTGAATAAGTTTGATTCTTTATCGGATCATAAAAACCCACTCTTTGAAGATCTCTCCCTTCTCTTCGGGACCGAACATCAATCGCAACGATTCGATAGATGGCTCATTGGGATAAATATAGATAAAAGATGCCCCCTAGAAACGTATAGGAGGTTTTCTCCTCATACGGCTCAAGAAAAAAATAAATTGAATTTGTACTCCTAACTCAAGTTGGGTAGTTTTCAAAGAGTTCAAAAGGAAATCCTTAGAATTTTTTGAGCTGTCTCTAACTATTTTTTCACTCATTCTGATCCAATTGTGAATACAGGTGAAAATAGTGTTTCCTTGTTCCGGAATTCGTTGTCTTTGCTTTGCGCTTTGTTAAATCATTGGGTTTAGACATTACTTCGGTGATCCTTACTCCTTTTCAAAAAGGCAGCAACATACCTTTTGATTTTTCTACAAAAAATCCTACGAAAGATTGATTCCTTTGTTATACACCTTCGATCAAAACAGTTTGAAACAAATTGGAATTTCTCCTTTTTTATTTATATAAATCCTAGATTTTTGATGAGATATTTACAAAGTTGGTCTAACTTATTTATTTTCACTAACCCTAGATTATTATCCCTATAAAAAAATCAATCAGTTTTGCTCGAGCTCCATCATATGCTATACCATTTCTAATACAAATGAATTGAGGTTTTTAGCAGAACAAACTATGTCGAGACAAGAGCATCTTTATTCGTATAGAAAATGGTGGATGTCAGAATCCACAGCCAATCATGTCCTTCAAGTCGCACGTTGCTTTCTACCACATCGTTTCAAACGAAGTTTTACCATAACATCCTCTAATTTTATTCAAATTTGAAACCATATGAAATTTCCCCAATATGAATAGTCATTGGTCAAACCGATACACAAGAATTCACACTTATCTATCTATATATTTATCCGGAAAGTATTTCCCTGAATTTAACCCCATATATTGTTTTTTCATATAAAGAAAATAACACGAAAAAGTAATTGTTTTAAGCAAACTTATTGAAATCCTCAACTCTAAAAAAAAAAAAAAAAATAAATACCATGAAATTTCATTTGGATATTCAATAAAAAATTTTCTTATTTATTCTTCCTATTTTTTTTCATTATTATGGGGTAGAATAAGATCAAAGAAAAAATGAGACTCTTCGGAGTATGATCTTTTCTTATCCATATACTTCAATAAAAAAAAGGAGAAGCCTTCCTTTCACATTTGGATTTAAAAAGCATGATGTGAAAATTCACATCTCATAGATATGGGGCATAAAGTATAAAAAGTATAAATAAATAACTAACCCACTTCAATACGCCAAAACGTATTTTTTGAATGAAAAAAAATAGGATTCAAAGAATCATTCTTGAAATTCCTATTAGAGAATATTCTATCCAATATGAAACAGAAAGTTGTTTCATTCAGTTTAAAATATCAATAGAGAAGAATTTTTTTTTCTGACAAAAATGATCTGGGACGGAAGGATTCGAACCTCCGAGTAACGGGACCAAAACCCGTTGCCTTACCGCTTGGCCACGCCCCATTTTTTTTTTTTCTAAGAAACAATTAAGCTAAATATTAGCTTATTCGTCAACAACCATCAAAAATACATATAGGACATGATGTCGCTAGGATTCAATAATCCATAATTGATCATTACACAGAATTCAATTAAGATAGAGTATGAAAGTAGAATTCTTTTATTCTCATTTGATTGGAGAATGCAAGTAAGGATTCTTGATTGGGAAGAAAAAGAAGAATTTGTTTTTCTGCCTTTTTCATTTTTCCCTCATAAAAACAACTCAATCCAATCTGATAATTTATCATCATTTCAATTTAACTTTGAAAAACAATAAAAAAATATTTGTTATGTTTAATATCTTTAGTTTCGTCTGTATCTGTCTTAATTCTACCCTTTATTCGAGTAGTTTTTTCTTCGCCAAATTGCCAGAGACTTATGCCTTTTTCAATCCAATCATAGACATTATGCCGGTGATCCCTTTATTCTTTTTTCTTTTAGCCTTTGTTTGGCAAGCCGCTGTAAGTTTTCGATAAAAAAATACATTAGAAAAATATGACATTAGGAACCCTCGGTTCAAAAAGGAAAATTAGGGTATCTTTTCTTTTCTATTGAATTTAAATAAAGGGGAGATAATTTTTAATAAGCTTATTTCCTTTTCTATAACATGGCAAAAATTTTTGGTAACGAAAAAAGAAGAATCTTCTTATATTAGAATCTATTAGAAAGAAATTCGTGAAAAATGCATTTGAAAAATCATCTTTAGGCCGTCTCATATCAAAATAATGTATAGTGTGTGTCGTAAAATAGGTAATCTATTTCCTTCAAAAAAAAAAAATGATCTTATCTTGGAGATTGTGTAATGCTTACTCTTAAACTCTTCGTCTACACAGTAGTAATATTTTTTGTTTCTCTCTTCATCTTTGGATTCTTATCTAATGATCCAGGGCGTAATCCTGGGCGCGAGGAATAAAAAAGATATGAGATTTGTTTTAAGTTTTTCCTTTATTTTTTCATAGGTAATAGATACTAGATAAAGATAAAAAGATAAAAAATTCATAAAGGAATCAAAGGAGTCGGAGAGAGAGGGATTCGAACCCTCGGTACGAATCATTCGTACAACGGATTAGCAATCCGACGCTTTAGTCCACTCAGCCATCTCTCCCCATTCCCAATTTGAATTTTCTTATGTGATATGACACATGAAGTCAAGATTGAGAACAATTCGGATTTTTCTTCTTTTTCAAAAATGATTTGAATATTTTGTACAAAAGGTTCATTTCCCCGGCCCGGTTAAGTACTGGCCGGGCCAGTACTTATTTTGTTCCAACGAATCAAAATTTTTATTGAAACAAGAAGATCCATTTTCATG